GTGTGTGTGTGTGTGTGTGTGTGTGTGTGTGTGTGTGTGTGTGTGTGTGATGTGTGTGTGTGTTTTTTGTGCCACTCTCCACTCCTGTATATGTATGTAATATGCTGTATGTATGTAATAATATGTGTGTGTATGTGTGTGTAATAATGTGTGTGTGTGTGTGTGTGTGTGTGTGTGTGTGTGTGTGTGTGTGTGTGTGTGTGTAATGTGTGTGTGTGTGTGTGTGTGTGGTGGATTATGTGTGTGTAGATATATTAATATTAAATATTTATTTTTTTTTTTTAATTAATTATCTATTTAATTAATATTTAATTAAAATTTAATATATATATATGTATTTATATAATTACACTTAATTATTTAAATATTTTATATTATAATATTTATATATATATATATACTAGTAACGACAAATTATAAAACCAGATTCATTAATTTATCAATTTAGCATAATTTGAATAAATAATGTCAAATTCATTAAAATTCTTAATTTTATAATTTTATCTATTTAATTTATTACTCTCATTGTTGAAGGGGGGCTTAAATTATACCAGTCTTTTATTTATATATATGTATATATATATTTTAAAACCCTCAACCCCCCAAAAAAAAAAAAAAAAAAAAAAAAAAAAAAAAAAAGGAACTTTTTTTTGCCTACCAAATTTTAAAAAAAATCGAATCTCTATTTGTTCTTTAAAAATTTACATCAGAGAGGGTTTTTTTTCGATCATTAACACTAGAGTTCTCTTTCCTTCCTTTTTTTCCTTCCCTTTAAAAAATTAAATATAATTTGAATTTAGGAATGGTTGAATCAAGATTGGTACGAAATTGGTAGCGTTTCGAAACCACTCGTAAGTTTTGACTGAACAACATTTGATACTACTCGTCAACTCTGGCTCACTCTCTCCACTCGTCCCGTCGATTTGTGATCGAAGTCGACGGTGCGGATGGGGAAGTGGCAGAGATTCTGGACGTTCGAGGTTCGCTCGATCGCGATAGTAGCAGCCGTTGTGTCGGGAACGGTTGAATCAAGATTGGTACGAAATTGGTAGCGTTTCGAAACCGCTCGTAAGTTTTGACTGAACAACATTTGATACTACTCGTCAACTCTGGCTCACTCTCTCCACTCGTCCCGTCGATTTGTGATCGAAGTCGACGGTGCGGATGGGGAAGTGGCAGAGATTCTGGACGTTCGAGGTTCGCTCGATCGCGATAGTAGCAGCCGTTGTGTCGGGAACGGTTGAATCAAGATTGGTACGAAATTGGTAGCGTTTCGAAACCACTCGTAAGTTTTGACTGAACAACATTTGATACTACTCGTCAACTCTGGCTCACTCTCTCCACTCGTCCCGTCGATTTGTGATCGAAGTCGACGGTGCGGATGGGGAAGTGGCAGAGATTCCGGACGTTCGAGGTTCGCTCGATCGCGATAGTAGCAGCCGTTGTGTCGGGAACGGTTGAATCAAGATTGGTACGAAATTGGTAGCGTTTCGAAACCACTCGTAAGTTTTGACTGAACAACATTTGATACTACTCGTCAACTCTGGCTCACTCTCTCCACTCGTCCCGTCGATTTGTGATCGAAGTCGACGGTGCGGATGGGGAAGTGGCAGAGATTCCGGACGTTCGAGGTTCGCTCGATCGGGATAGTAGCAGCCGTTGTGTCGGGAACGGTTGAATCAAGATTGGTACGAAATTAGTAGCGTTTCGAAACCACTCGTAAGTTTTGACTGAACAACATTTGATACTACTCGTCAACTCTGGCTCACTCTCTCCACTCGTCCCGTCGATTTGTGATCGAAGTCGACGGTGCGGATGGGGAAGTGGCAGAGATTCTGGACGTTCGAGGTTCGCTCGATCGGGATAGTAGCAGCCGTTGTGTCGGGAATGGTTGAATCAAGATTGGTACGAAATTGGTAGCGTTTCGAAACCGCTCGTAAGTTTTGACTGAACAACATTTGATACTACTCGTCAACTCTGGCTCACTCTCTCCACTCGTCCCGTCGATTTGTGATCGAAGTCGACGGTGCGGATGGGGAAGTGGCAGAGATTCTGGACGTTCGAGGTTCGCTCGATCGCGATAGTAGCAGCCGTTGTGTCGGGAACGGTTGAATCAAGATTGGTACGAAATTAGTAGCGTTTCGAAACCACTCGTAAGTTTTGACTGAACAACATTTGATACTACTCGTCAACTCTGGCTCACTCTCTCCACTCGTCCCGTCGATTTGTGATCGAAGTCGACGGTGCGGATGGGGAAGTGGCAGAGATTCCGGACGTTCGAGGTTCGCTCGATCGGGATAGTAGCAGCCGTTGTGTCGGGAACGGTTGAATCAAGATTGGTACGAAATTGGTAGCGTTTCGAAACCACTCGTAAGTTTTGACTGAACAACATTTGATACTACTCGTCAACTCTGGCTCACTCTCTCCACTCGTCCCGTCGATTTGTGATCGAAGTCGACGGTGCGGATGGGGAAGTGGCAGAGATTCCGGACGTTCGAGGTTCGCTCGATCGGGATAGTAGCAGCCGTTGTGTCGGGAACGGTTGAATCAAGATTGGTACGAAATTAGTAGCGTTTCGAAACCACTCGTAAGTTTTGACTGAACAACATTTGATACTACTCGTCAACTCTGGCTCACTCTCTCCACTCGTCCCGTCGATTTGTGATCGAAGTCGACGGTGCGGATGGGGAAGTGGCAGAGATTCTGGACGTTCGAGGTTCGCTCGATCGCGATAGTAGCAGCCGTTGTGTCGGGAACGGTTGAATCAAGATTGGTACGAAATTGGTAGCGTTTCGAAACCACTCGTAAGTTTTGACTGAACAACATTTGATACTACTCGTCAACTCTGGCTCACTCTCTCCACTCGTCCCGTCGATTTGTGATCGAAGTCGACGGTGCGGATGGGGAAGTGGCAGAGATTCCGGACGTTCGAGGTTCACTCGATCGGGATAGTAGCAGCCGTTGTGTCGGGAACGGTTGAATCAAGATTGGTACGAAATTGGTAGCGTTTCGAAACCACTCGTAAGTTTTGACTGAACAACATTTGATACTACTCGTCAACTCTGGCTCACTCTCTCCACTCGTCCCGTCGATTTGTGATCGAAGTCGACGGTGCGGATGGAAAAAGATTTAATACTATAATAAATAAAGATATAAATATAGGTATTGTTAATTAAATTATTAGAAGAATTTACTTCTTTCTTATGAATTCAAGTCATAAACTTTGATAAGCTAAATAATTAATTATATAGTATTAAATCTATTTGTTTTGCAATTATTGGCCTTAAAAAAAAATATAAAAAATATATTATTGATAGTAATTGTCCAATTAAGATATAAGGATCTTCAACTGGTCGAGCTCCGATTCAAGTAAGTAAAATAAATAAACTAATGAATATTCAAAATATAATTTTATTAAAATAGTAAAATTTAAATCCCTTTATTTTATAAATTTTATTAAAAGGTAAAATCAATAAAATTAAAATTGATATTAATAGTGCTAATACTCCTCCTAATTTATTGGGGATAGATCGTAAGATTGCATAAGCAAATAAAAAATATCATTCAGGTTGAATATGAATGGGAGTAATTATAGAATTAGCCATATTAAAATTTTCTGGATCGGATAAAATATATGGATTTATTAAACAAATTATTAATAAAAAGGTTAATATAATAATAAATCCAATTAAATCTTTAATAATAAAATAAGGACTAAAAGAAATTTTATTTATATTTCTATTTAATCCTATAGGATTTCTTGAACCAGATTCATGTAAAAAAACTAAATGAATAATTACTAATATTATTACGATAAAAGGTAAAATAAAATGAAATGAATAAAATCGATTTAAAGTGGCATTATTAACAGAGAACCCTCCTCATAATCATATAACAATATATTCTCCAATATAAGGAATAGCAGAAACTAGATTAGTAATTACTGTGGCCCCCCAAAATGATATTTGTCCTCAAGGTAAAACATATCCTATAAATGCAGTAGCTATAGTAAGTAAAAAAATTAGTACTCCTATTATTCATGTTATTACTATAACAAAAGAGTTATAATATAAACCTCGACCAATATGGATAAATATACAAATAAAAAAAAAAGATGCTCCATTTATATGCACTAATCGAATTAATCACCCATAATTAACATCTTGAATAATATGAATAATACTATCAAATGCTATAATAATATTTGGGGAATAATGTATGGATAGAAAGAATCCTGAAATAATTTGAATTATTAAACATAAGCCTAGTAAAGATCCAAAATTCCATCAAATAGAGATATTAATTGGAGTAGGAAGGTTAATTAAAGAATTGTAAATAATATTTATTAAAATATATTTTTTAAAAATTGATTTTTTCATTTTAATTAATTTTTCGTAAAGTTAATTTATTATTAATAGTAATTTTAACAATTATAGTTAAACATATTAGTAAATACATTATTGTAATAATTATTCTAATATTTTTATTATATATAAATATGTAATTAATATTATTATAAATTCTATTTGTAAAAAAAAATTCTATAATTTTATTGTTTCAAGGTAAAAAGGTATTATTTATTAATAATATTATAGTGATAAATATTAGCAATATCATTAATTTAATTGGTAAGGAAAGAAATATTGTTCAATTAATTTTTATCTTTATATTATTAATAAATCTAGTAAAATATAAAAAAATAATTATTATCCCACCAATTATGATTAAAAATAAAATGTAAGAAAATCAATGAGTATAATTTAATAAACTAATATTTATAGAATTAAAAATAGTTAATAATAATAATAATAAACAAAAAATTAAAGGATGAATATTTTTATTATGAGATGGAAGAGAAATAATTAATAAACTAATAAAAATTATTATAATAATGTAATAAATTTGAATAGTAATCATTGTTTTTATCATAGATTATTCAAAAAATAGTTTATGAAAATATTAATTTTGGAGATTAAAGATATAATGTTTATTATTTTTTTGAATAACTATAAGAGTTTTTCTTATGTTTAATTTACAAAATTAATATTTTTATTAAATTAATAGTTATTTATTTAAATACTTATTTTTATATTATTATATTTATTATGTCAATATTAATATTTGTCTATTTATACAATCAAATTTTACTAAATTTAATTTGTTTAGAATTTTTAATATTAAGTTTATTAATATTATTAAGAAATTTAATAATATTAAATAATTCTATAATTATAGTATTATTTTATTTGGTATTTGTAGTATGTGAAAGAGTTTTAGGATTATCTATATTAATTATTTTAATTCGTTCTTATGGTAATGATAGATTTAAATTACTTAATTTAAGTAAATGATAAAAGTACTAATTTTTATTATTATATTAAATTTTAATATTATAATTAATAATAAACAAATTATAATAAAATTGTTAGTAATAATATTAATGGTTATTAGTTTAATATTTACTTATTCTATTAATTTTAATGAAAATTGAATAAATTTATATTCTTGAATAGGGATAGATTTATTAAGGTATATATTATCATTATTATCATTATGAATTATTATATTAATATTTATAGTGAGATTAAATTTTAAAAACATTAAAATATTTAGTTTTATTTTATTATTATTATTATTATCATTAATGCTAAGGTTTATATCAATTAATTACTTTATATTTTATTTATATTTTGAAATTAGATTATTCCCTACATTTTTATTAATTATAGGGTGGGGGTATCAACCTGAACGAATTAATGCATCAATATTTATATTATTATATACTATATTTGCTTCTTTACCTTTAATAATTATTTTATTTTATTTATTAAGTTATTTTAATAGGTTGAATTATTTAATTATCTTAAATAATATAATAAAATTTACTTACTTAAAATTACTAATATATTTATATATAATTTTTGCCTTTTTAATTAAACTACCTTTATTTATATTACACATATGACTACCAAAGGCTCATGTAGAGGCACCAATTTGTGGTTCTATAATTTTAGCAGGGGTAATATTAAAATTAGGAGGGTATGGAATTATTCGAAGAATAATAATAATATTAAATTATAGTAAATATTTTAATTATATTATTACTATTATTTCTTTATTAGGTATATTTATACTAAGAGTAATTTGTTTACGTCAATATGACTTAAAATTATTAGTGGCATATTCATCTGTAGTACATATAGGAATAATATTATTAGGGGCTATAAGTCTAACTAAGTGAGGAATAGTAGGAAGATATTTAATAATAATAGCTCATGGATTATGTTCTTCTGCTTTATTTATTTTAGTAAATCTATCTTATAAATGTTCAAAAAGACGAAATATACTTATTAATAAAGGTATAATAAATATATTTCCTACTTTGTCAATATGATGATTTTTATTTTGTATTTGTAATATATCTTCTCCAGTTTCTTTAAATTTAATGAGTGAGATTATAATTATTAATGTTATATTAAATTGATCTTTTAATTCTATTTATTTATTAATGGCTAGGATATATTTAAGTTCTATATATTCATTATATATATTTTCTTATTCTCAGCATGGTGCTTATAATTCTTTAATTAATAAAATAAATATTAATAATATAAATGAATATTTAGTATTATTACTACATTGAGTACCTTTAAATTTAATTATTATAAAAATTGAATTATTTATCTATTTAAATAATTTAATAAAAATATTGATTTGTGGGATCAAACTTGTAGTTAGATTACTTTAAATAATTATATTATATTATATTAGTAGGATATTATTTTTAATTATTAGTAGAATAATAATAATAATTGGAATATTTATATTATTAAATAAAATAACTTATTTTATAGAATGAAATGTAATAATTATAAATACGGTTAATATAAATTTTTTTATTTACATAGATTGAATTATATTAATATTTATATTTACAGTTTTATTAATTTCTTCTATAATTATATTATATTGTTGTGAATATATAGTACATGACTATAATAATATTCGATTTTTTTTCTTGGTTTTCTTTTTTATTCTATCAATATTATTAATAATTATTAGTCCTAATATAATTAGTATTTTAATTGGATGAGATGGCCTGGGATTAATCTCTTATTGTTTAGTAATTTTTTATCAGAATAATTATAGGTTTAATTCAGGGATACTCACTATTTTATTAAATCGAATTGGTGATGTAACAATTTTAATTAGAATTAGATTAATATTAACTATAGGAAATTGAAATTTTATTTTTATAGATAGAGTTAATTGAATAATTATTTTAATAATTATAATTTCTGCATTTACCAAAAGAGCTCAATTTCCTTTTTCCTCTTGATTACCCGCAGCAATGGCAGCTCCTACCCCTGTTTCTTCCCTGGTTCATTCTTCAACTTTGGTAACAGCAGGGGTATATTTATTAATTCGCTTTCATTATTTAATTTATAAAAATGAATATATTTTAAGTATTATTATAATAATTAGGTTGATAACAATAATAATAGCTGGATTTTCAGCTAATTTTGAATATGACATAAAAAAAATTATTGCTTTTTCTACTTTATCGCAATTAGGTTTAATAATATTAATTTTTGCTTTTAAAAATTGAGAATTATCATATTTTCATTTAATCATTCATGCAATATTTAAATCTATAATATTTATATGTTCCGGAATTTTAATCCATGGAATATTAAATTATCAAGATATTCGATTTTTAGGAAAATTAAAATATTTTATACCACTAACATTTAGAATATTAATAATTTCAAATTTATCTTTATGTGGGATACCTTTTATATCAGGATTTTATTCTAAAGATCAAATTTTAGAAAATTTATTTATAAATAATAATAATTTAATTATTTATTTATTTGTACTTATTAGCACTGGACTAACTGTATCTTATAGAATCCGGTTAATTTATTATTTATTATTTAAAACTTTAAACTTTAATAATTTTAATAATATTAAAGAATATAAATTAATAAATTATTCTATAATTATATTGATGACTATATCAATTTTTTATGGATACTTAATAAATTTATTTATATTTAGTAATATTGAAGTAGTATTTTTAAATAGTATAGAAAAATTATCTATTATTATAATCTGTATAATTTTTATTATTATTAATAAATTAATAAATAAAATTATAAATTTTAAAATTATATATTTTTTAAAATTTTTTTTTGGTAAAATATGATTTTTATATAATTTTATTCCTTTATTTATTATTATTCCGTTAAATTTTTCTAATAAATATTTAAATAATTATGATAAAGGTTGAAGAGAGATATTTTTTAAAAATTCTTTAATAATAAAAATAAATAAGTTAAATAATTTAGATATTTTTATTAATAATAATAATAATATAATGTTAATGATATTAAATATAGTATTTTTAATAATAATTATATTAATATTATTATAGTTTATATAGTTTATTTTAAAATTTAATATTGAAGATATTAAGATAATATTTATATTTATAAATATACAAATATATAATATTTATAAAATTTAATAATTTATTTATCTTTATAATGAAAATATAAGGTTTTATTTAAACTATATAAATATGAAAATATGATTTTTTTCTACTAATCATAAATTTATTGGAATTTTATACTTTATTTTTGGAATATGATCAGGAGTATTAGGGCTATCTATAAGAATAATTATTCGAATAGAGTTAGGTAATCCTGGGTCTTTAATTGGTAATGATCAAATTTATAATTCTATTGTTACTACTCATGCATTTACTATGATTTTCTTTTTTGTTATACCAGTAATAATAGGAGGATTTGGTAATTATTTAGTCCCAATAATTTTGGGGGCTCCTGATATAGCTTTTCCTCGAATAAATAATATGAGATTTTGACTATTACCTCCTAGATTAATTTTATTAATTTCAAGTATATTTGTTGGGTCTGGGACTGGTACGGGTTGGACTGTTTACCCGCCCTTATCATCTAATTTATCTCATAGAGGTCCATCTGTGGATTTATCTATTTTTTCTCTTCATATTGCTGGTATTTCTTCAATTATAGGAAGAATTAATTTTATTACTACAGTAATAAATATGAAAATTTATAAAATTGAAAATATTCCCTTACTTGCCTGATCTATGTTATTAACTGCAATTTTATTATTATTATCTTTACCAGTTTTAGCGGGAGCTATTACTATATTATTATTTGATCGTAATTTAAATACTTCATTTTTTGATCCTGCTGGAGGGGGGGATCCTATTCTTTATCAGCATTTATTTTGATTTTTTGGACATCCGGAAGTCTATATTTTAATTTTACCTGGATTTGGACTAATTTCTCATATAATTAGAAATGAAAGAATAAAAAAAGAAACTTTTGGTGCAATAGGAATAATTTATGCTATAATTTCTATTGGGCTATTAGGATTTATTGTTTGGGCTCATCATATATTTACTGTAGGAATAGATGTGGATACTCGTGCTTATTTTACTTCAGCAACAATAATTATTGCTGTTCCCACAGGAATTAAAATTTTTAGATGATTAGCATCTATAAATGGTATAAAAATTAAATTTAATGTTACTAATATATGGTTATTAGGATTTATTTTTTTATTTACTGTAGGTGGTTTAACAGGGATTATTTTATCAAATTCATCAATTGATATTATCCTACATGATACTTATTATGTAGTTGCTCATTTTCACTATGTTTTATCTATAGGTGCTGTATTTGCAATTTTTGGGAGATTTATTTATTGGTATCCTATAATATTTGGATTATCAATAAATCAAAAATGATTAAAAATTCAATTTATTATAATATTTTTAGGAGTTAATATAACATTTTTTCCACAACATTTTTTAGGAATAAGAGGAATACCTCGTCGATATTCTGATTATCCTGATTCATATATTTGTTGAAATATTATTTCTTCAATAGGAAGATTAATCTCTATATTTAGAACAATATATTTTTTTTTTATTTTATGAGAAAGAATTATTTCTCAACGGATTATTATTTTTATAAAAAATATAAATAATTCAATTGAGTGAGTTATATCATATCCTCCTAGATATCATTCTTTTAGTGAAATTCCTAAGATTTATTTAAATTTTTAAAATGGCAGAATAGTGCAATAGATTTAAATTCTATAAATATAATCTTATAGGTTATTTTTAAAAATTTCTTTATGAAGTCAAATTATATTTCAAGATGCTAATTCTCCAATTATAGAAAATATAATTATATTTCATGATCATGCCATATTAATTATTATAATAATTATTACTATAATCTTATATATTATTATTTTTATAATAAATAATAAATTTATTAATCGTAATTTATTAGAAGGACAAATAATTGAAATTATTTGAACTGTAATTCCTATTATTTTATTAATTTTTTTAGCAATTCCATCCTTAAAAATTTTATACTTAACGGATGAAACTAATTTTCCTAATATTACAATTAAAATTATTGGTCATCAATGATACTGAAGGTATGAATATAGGGATTTTAAAATAATTAATTTTGATTCTTTTATGATTAAAAATAACAATATATTTCGTTTGTTAGATGTAGATAATCGAATAGTATTACCATATAATACTCAAATTCGTATATTAATTAATTCTTTAGATGTAATTCATTCTTTTACTATTCCTTCCTTAGGAATTAAAGTAGATGCAGTACCAGGTCGTATTAATCAAATTAGATGTATAATAAAACGACCAGGTATTTTTTTTGGACAGTGTTCAGAAATTTGTGGGGTAAATCATAGTTTTATACCTATTGTATTAGAATCTACTAAGATAAATATATTTATTAATTGAATTAATAGTAAATAAAATTCAATTGAAGTAATTAGTTAATTATTACTATATTTTGATTTAAAAAATCAATTCTTACTTTAAGATACCAATTGAATAAAAGATTAGTTAAAATATAACCTTAATTTGTCAAATTAAAATTATTAATTTCTAATATCTTTTTCATACCACAAATAAGTCCAATATTGTGATCTATACTATTTATATACACTATTATACTATTATTTATTAGTATTCTAATAATATATTATTTAATTATTTACTATAAAATTAATTTTAATAAATTAAATAAAACTATATATTTATTTTTAAATAAATGATAATAAATTTATTTTCTATTTTTGACCCTTCTACTTCAATAAATTTTTCTATAAATTGAATTAGATCTATTTATATTATTATATTTTATCCAAACTTATTTTGATTAATCCCATCACGATGAAATTATATATATATAAATTTATTGAAATATTTAATTAATGAATTTTATATATTATTAAATAAAAAAATTAATGTAATTAATATAATTTTATTTATTGGACTATTCATAAGCATCATATTAAATAATTTTATAGGATTATTTCCTTATATTTATACTTCTACTAGACAAATAACTTTTAGAATAACATTATCTATAAGTTTATGAATTATAATAATATTATTTGGATGAATAATTAATACTAACTTTATATTTACTCATTTAGTACCTCAGGGTACACCAAATTTATTAATACCTTTTATAGTTTTAATTGAATCTATTAGGAATGTAATTCGTCCTATTACTTTAGCAGTTCGGTTATCTGCTAATATAATTGCAGGTCATTTATTAATAACATTGATTTCTTCTACTGGAAGTAAGCTAAATATATTAATATTATTTATTATATTAATAACACAAAGAATACTAATTATTTTAGAATTAAGAGTGTCAGTAATTCAAGCCTATGTATTTAGTGTATTAAGATTATTATATAGAACTGAAACAAATTAAATATGAAAAAATTATACCAACCTTTTCATTTAGTAACATTAAGTCCTTGACCTTTACTTTTATCTTTTAATTTATTAATTTTAATAATTAGATTAATAAATTTATTTAATAATTTTAATTATTATATATTATTATTTAGTATATTGTTAATAATATTATCATTATATCAATGATGACGGGATGTAATTCGAGAAAGAACATTTCAAGGATTTCACACTAAAAAAGTTGTATTAGGATTAAAATTAGGAATATTATTATTTATTACTTCAGAGGTATTATTTTTCTTTAGAATTTTTTGATGTTATTTTCACATATTTCTATCCCCTAGAATTGAAATTGGTAGAATTTGACCTCCAAAAAATATTATTACTTTTAATCCTTATCATATTCCTTTATTAAATACTATTATTTTACTATCCTCTGGAGTAACCATTACTTGATGTCATTATTCAATTCTAATAAAAATAAAAATAAATAGTTTTATTAGATTAGCTTTAACTATTACATTAGGAATAATTTTTACATTTTATCAGTATAAAGAATATAGAGACTCTAGGTTTACAATTACTGATTCTATTTATGGATCAATTTTTTTTATATCTACCGGATTTCACGGAATTCATGTAATTATTGGAACAATATTTTTACTAATTAATTTAATTCGAATTTATATAGATAATTATTCTAATGTTCATCATTTTGGATTTGAAGCTGCTGCTTGATATTGACATTTTGTAGATGTAGTATGATTATTTTTATATTTATTAATTTATTTTTGATCTAGTTAATAATTTATATATTATATTAAGTAAAATTAATTTCCAATTAATAAGTCTATAAAATATTATAGTATAAATAATATTAAATTTATTGGTCATTACTCTAATTATTTCAATTATTTTAATTTTAATATTATTAACTAATTTTATTATTTCAAAAAAAATAAATAAAAGACGTGAAAAAATATCTCCCTTCGAATGCGGATATGATCCAATATCTAAAAATCGCTTACCTTTTTCTTTATCTTTTTATTTAATTTCAATTATTTTTTTAATCTTTGATGTAGAAATTTCTTTAATTTTACCAATAATTTTTTTATCTAAATATTATTATTATTTAAATTATTTAAATATATTAATTATTATAATTATTTTATTAATAGGTTTATATATAGAATGAAAAGAAGGAGCTTTAAAGTGATTTAAATAAGTTTAATAATTTATTTAAAATATTAAATTGCAAATTTAAAAATATTAATATTATTAATTTAAACTTTTAAAAATGAAGCTAAAACTTTAGCTATTAATTTCGACTTAATAATATAATAATATAAATTTATTCATTTTTATATATATATATATATATATATATATATATATATATATATATATATATATATATATATATATATATATATATATATATGGTAATAATAATATTATATAATTTATTCTATCAAAATAACCCTTTTAAATCAGGCACTTTATTAATATAATTTAAAAATTATATATATTAATGAATTATTATTGTTATATTTTTTTTATTCCTATAGTTGTATTAACTAATATATTAATATTTATTTTACCTTCTTGATTTTCAATATGAATAGTTATGGAAATTAATATAATTAGATTTATTAGTTTAATTATTTTTGATAAAAATATTAAAAAAGAATCTTTTATAAATTATTTCTTAATTCAAACAATTAATTCATATATTTTTTTAATAATAAGATTAATATTAGAATATAATATTTCTAACGATATTATATTTATATTAATAAATTTTAGAATAATTAATAAATTAGGACTTCCTCCTTTTTATTTTTGGTATCTAAAAATTATAGGTAATATAAATTGAATTAATATTTTTTTAATATCTACTATACAAAAAATTATCCCAATAATTATTATTAGTAATTTATTAAATTATAAATTTTCTGTACCATTTAATTTAATTATTATATTAATTTCTAGTATATATAGCTCTATTAAAGGATTAAGACAAAGAAACTTAAAATTAATTTTTTGTTATTCATCTATTATTCAAATTTCATGAATAATTATTATATTAATTTTTAGAGAAATAATAAGAATTAGTTATTTTATTATTTATTTTATTATTTCATTATCATTATGTTTAATTTTTAATAATTATAATATAAATAATATAATTGATATACAAATAATAAAATTTAATAATATTATTACTTACTATATAATAAATTTTAGTATTTTTTCATTAGCATCAATCCCTCCTTTTTTAGGATTTATAATAAAATTAATTGCCATTAAAGAATTATCAAATTTATTATCTATAACTACTTTAATTATTATAATTATTAGATCATTAATTAGAATATTTTTTTATTTACGAATATTATTTTTAAATATTATAATTAATGCATTTTCAAAAAAAATTAATTATAAATTTATTAATTATAATAATTTTTATAATTATAAGATTATGACTATATTATGAATAATAATAGTAATATTAATATTAATAGAGTTGATTTAAAAAAAAATTTTAAGTTAAATTAAACTATAAACCTTCAAAGTTTAAAATATAAATTAATTTATAAATTTTAGTAACAAGAATATTAACATTCTATAAATAAATTTACAATTTATTACTTTAATTCAGACATATTACTAAAGAAATATAAATAAAATTAATTATTTATTTTTGAATTAGAAGTTCAAATTAGTATATTTCACTTAATTGAATCCAAAATAGCGGAAAATTATTGTTAATAATTTAATTGAATAAATCTTTCCAATTAATATATATATATATATATATATATATATATATATATATATATAAATTATTACTAAAATTTTCAAAAAATTTTGTGCTTATTAATTACACTTATATATATATATATATATATATTAAATAAATAAAATTCATTTAATTCTAATAATATAAATAATGTAATTTAACCTAATTGGTAAGTATCTCATTCACGTTAAATATATTAAAAAATCATATCGTATTCGAGGAAATGTACCTCGAATTAAAATAATAAAAAATAAAAAAAATATATAAATAATATAAAATCTAATTTTATTAATATTGTTACCTAAAAATATTAAAATAAACAAAAACATTATAAATATGATTATTCCATATTCAGCAATAAAAATTAAAGCAAATCTACCTCTTATATATTCAGTATTAAACCCAGACACTAATTCAGACTCTCCTTCAGCAAAATCAAAGGGAGTTCGATTTAATTCAGCTAACAATCTTACAAAAAAAATAATTCTTAAAGGAAAAAAAAAAAAAATAAAAAAAATATTAGTTTGAAATTTAATTATATATATAAGATTAAATCTTTCTACTATTAATAAAACTCTTAATATTAATAAAATTATCCTTACTTCATAAGAAATAGTTTGAGCAATTCTACGAAGACTCCCAATAATAGAATAAATAGAGTTAGACGATCACCCAGCAATTATTATAGGATACACTCCTATACTTATTAAACATAAAATTATTATTATATTAAAATAATTATTAATTATTTCCCTAACAATAGGTATATTATTCCATAAAAGTAATATTAATAATATACTAAATATAGGACTAAATAAATAAAAATAATAATTAGATTTCAGTAGTATAAAATTTTCTTTTGAAAATAATTTAATTGCATCACTAAAGGGTTGAAGTAAACCTCTTAGTCCAACTTTATTAGGTCCTTTTCGAAGTTGAATATAACCTAATACTTTTCGTTCTAAAAGAGTTAAAAATGCCACTGAAATTAATACTATTACTATTATATTTAAAGAAATAATTATTCTATTAATTATTAACAATATTACTTAAATATAATAATATTTATTTTTAAATTCTAAATTTAATACACTAATCTGTCAAAGTAATATAAAATAATTTTATTCAATAATAAATAATTATTATTTATATTAAGTCCTTTCGTACAAAAATATAATTATTATATAAAGATAGAAACCGATCTGGCTCACACCGATCTAAACTCAAATCATGTAAAATTTTAATAGTCGAACAGACTAAATTTTGTTATTATCTACAATAACAATTAAATTTAATTCAACATCGAGGTCGCAAAAATTTTTATCAATATGAACTCTTTAAAAATTTAACGCTGTTATCCCTAAGGTAATTTATTTAAATTCAATATTATTGGTTATAAAATTCTAATATTTTAGTGATAAAAATATAAAAATTATTTAAATTTTATTATCCCCCCAATATAATTATTAAAATAAATTAATTTATTAATAATAAATAAAAATAATAATTTAATAATAAAATTCTATAGGGTCTTCTCGTCTATTATAAATATATAAGAATTTTTACTTACAATAAAATTTAAAATTTATTTATTCTGAGACAGTTTTTATTTCATTATTTCTTTCATTCTAGACTTTAATAAAAAGACAATTGATTATGCTACCTTTGTACAGTCAAAATACTGCAGCTATTTAAATAAATTCATTGAGCAGAATTGATTTATTATTATATAATTAAATTCAATAAACCATGTTTTTAATAAACAGGTGAATAAAAATTTTTTGCCTAATTCCTTAAAATAATCTTTAATTTAATATAATAATATTAAATTTATTTTTACTAATTTTATCATTATTAATTAACTTAATTAATTAAAGTTAATAATTTTATATTTAATTAAATTAAATTATTAAAATCATATGTTTAATATTATTAATTATTATAAATTATTTATAAATAAAAATTATTATTTTTATTATAATTTTTTACTAATAATATTAAAAAATATTAAAATAATTATTAAGTTTATCCCTAATAATTTTAATAATATTAATTTATATATTAAAAATTAAATATATAAATTTATTAACATTAATTAAATTAAATTTATTTATAAAATAACTAGATATATAAATTATGAATGACTTATCACTACTATTTATTTATTAATAATAATAATTTTACATTAAATATAATAAATAAATAGATCAATTTATTTCGAGAAATTAAAAATATATTAATTAAATTTAATAAACCCTGATACAAAAGGTAAATAACTTTAATAATTATTTTATTATAATAATATTATTCTTTTACAATACTATAAATATAAAATTATTATATTTTTTTTAATAATACTAAATAATTTAATTAATTTTAAATATTATTTTATTTAATTCATTTAAATAACATAAATAAAAATATATAAATTAATTTATTATTAAGAATAATTTACAAAAATAACTTTTATTAGCAAAATAAATATTATAAATTAACTATATTCCTATTTATTTACTAAGTACACTTTCCAGTATACTTACTTTGTTACGACTTATCCTATTTCTAGAAGTGACGGGCAATATGTACATATTATAAAACTAAATTCATAAATAATTATTTTTATTTATTACTATTAAATCCATTTTAATTAAATTATTTAAAAATTAATCATATCTATTAGTTATTAAATTGTAACTCATAAAACTTATAATATATAATTTCATATTGATCTGAAATAATTTATTTTAATAAAATTTAAAAATTTAAATTATTAATAAATTTTTTTATAACGAACATACAAAAATATTAAATACATTAAATTTATCCTATCGTGGAATATCAATTATGATACAAGTTCCTCTAATTAGGTTATAATACCGTCAAAATTTTTAAATTTTAATTTATTAAATTTAATAATTAATTACTATAAAATTGAATATTAATAATAGGGTATCTAATCCTAGTTTATTATAATATTTAATTAACTTAAATTAATTTAATTTAATAATAATATAAATAGTTTTTATTTAATCTAAAAACTATAACTATTAATATTAATAAATTATTATTATAATAATAAATTAATATAATTAATTTATATATCATTGTATAACCGCTGATGCTGGCACAAGATTAACCTATATTTAATAAAATTTCTAAATAATAATTTCTTAAATTTTTAATTTTTTTTATTAAAAATGATAGTATATATTTATTTAAAATATAGTTTTATCTTTAAAAATTATATATAAATAAAATTAATAATTAATTATTAAACTAAATTTAAATTTATTAAAATTTAATTAAATATAAATTATTTCTTTTTTGTAAAAAAAAAGTTTTAAATTAAACTAAAATTTTTAATAAAAAGAATAATTAAAGAATTTATATTTTAAGATTATGAATCTAATGACTTAAAATTTAGTCTATCTTTTTATATATATATATATATATATATATATATATATATATATATATATATATATATATATATATATATATATATATATATATATATATATATATATATATAATCATTATTAAGAGCCCCCCCCCAAGCAACGATTTTATATATATATATATATATATATATATATATATATATATATATATATATATATATATATATATATATATATATATATATATTATAAATTAAATATTTTAAAAAATTTTTTAATAATTTTAAAAATTATCAATTAATTAATCATAATCATAATAATATTCATTAATTCAATATATTTAATATAATTAAATATCGAAAATAATTTATAAACCATTAAAATAGGAAAATTAATAAATAGTATCAAATGTTGTTCAGTCAAAACTTACGAGTGGTTTCGAAACACTACCAATTTCGTACCAATCTTGATTCAACCGTTCCCGACACAACGGCTGCTACTATCCCGATCGAGTGAACCTCGAACGTCCGGAATCTCTGCCACTTCCCCATCCGCACCGTCGACTTCGATCACAAATCGACGGGACGAGTGGAGAGAGTGAGCCAGAGTTGACGAGTAGTATCAAATGTTGTTCAGTCAAAACTTACGAGTGGTTTCGAAACACTACCAATTTCGTACCAATCTTGATTCAACCGTTCCCGACACAACGGCTGCTACTATCCCGATCGAGTGAACCTCGAACGTCCGGAATCTCTGCCACTTCCCCATCCGCACCGTCGACTTCGATCACAAATCGACGGGACGAGTGGAGAGAGTGAGCCAGAGTTGACGAGTAGTATCAAATGTTGTTCAGTCAAAACTTACGAGTGGTTTCGAAACACTACCAATTTCGTACCAATCTTGATTCAACCGTTCCCGACACAACGGCTGCTACTATCCCGATCGAGCGAACCTCGAACGTCCGGAATCTCTGCCACTTCCCCATCCGCACCGTCGACTTCGATCATAAATCGACGGGACGAGTGGAGAGAGTGAGCCAGAGTTGACGAGTAGTATCAAATGTTGTTCAGTCAAAACTTACGAGTGGTTTCGAAACGCTACTAATTTCGTACCAATCTTGATTCAACCGTTCCCGACACAACGGCTGCTACTATCCCGATCGAGCGAACCTCGAACGTCCGGAATCTCTGCCACTTCCCCATCCGCACCGTCGACTTCGATCACAAATCGACGGGACGAGTGGAGAGAGTGAGCCAGAGTTGACGAGTAGTATCAAATGTTGTTCAGTCAAAACTTACGAGTGGTTTCGAAACGCTACCAATTTCGTACCAATCTTGATTCAACCGTTCCCGACACAACGGCTGCTACTATCGCGATCGAGCGAACCTCGAACGTCCGGAATCTCTGCCACTTCCCCATCCGCACCGTCGACTTCGATCACAAATCGACGGGACGAGTGGAGAGAGTGAGCCAGAGTTGACGAGTAGTATCAAATGTTGTTCAGTCAAAACTTACGAGTGGTTTCGAAACGCTACCAATTTCGTACCAATCTTGATTCAACCGTTCCCGACACAACGGCTGCTACTATCGCGATCGAGCGAACCTCGAACGTCCAGAATCTCTGCCACTTCCCCATCCGCACCGTCGACTTCGATCACAAATCGACGGGACGAGTGGAGAGAGTGAGCCAGAGTTGACGAGTAGTATCAAATGTTGTTCAGTCAAAACTTACGAGCGGTTTCGAAACGCTACCAATTTCGTACCAATCTTGATTCAACCGTTCCCGACACAACGGCTGCTACTATCGCGATCGAGCGAACCTCGAACGTCCAGAATCTCTGCCACTTCCCCATCCGCACCGTCGACTTCGATCACAAATCGACGGGACGAGTGGAGAGAGTGAGCCAGAGTTGACGAGTAGTATCAAATGTTGTTCAGTCAAAACTTACGAGTGGTTTCGAAACGCTACCAATTTCGTACCAATCTTGATTCAACCGTTCCCGACACAACGGCTGCTACTATCCCGATCGAGCGAACCTCGAACGTCCGGAATCTCTGCCACTTCCCCATCCGCACCGTCGACTTCGATCACAAATCGACGGGACGAGTGGAGAGAGTGAGCCAGAGTTGACGAGTAGTATCAAATGTTGTTCAGTCAAAACTTACGAGTGGTTTCGAAACGCTACTAATTTCGTACCAATCTTGATTCAACCGTTCCCGACACAACGGCTGCTACTATCCCGATCGAGCGAACCTCGAACGTCCGGAATCTCTGCCACTTCCCCATCCGCACCGTCGACTTCGATCACAAATCGACGGGACGAGTGGAGAGAGTGAGCCAGAGTTGACGAGTAGTATCAAATGTTGTTCAGTCAAAACTTACGAGTGGTTTCGAAACGCTACTAATTTCGTACCAATCTTGATTCAACCGTTCCCGACACAACGGCTGCTACTATCCCGATCGAGCGAACCTCGAACGTCCGGAATCTCTGCCACTTCCCCATCCGCACCGTCGACTTCGATCACAAATCGACGGGACGAGTGGAGAGAGTGAGCCAGAGTTGACGAGTAGTATCAAATGTTGTTCAGTCAAAACTTACGAGTGGTTTCGAAACGCTACCAATTTCGTACCAATCTTGATTCAACCGTTCCCGACACAACGGCTGCTACTATCGCGATCGAGCGAACCTCGAACGTCCAGAATCTCTGCCACTTCCCCATCCGCACCGTCGACTTCGATCACAAATCGACGGGACGAGTGGAGAGAGTGAGCCAGAGTTGACGAGTAGTATCAAATGTTGTTCAGTCAAAACTTACGAGTGGTTTCGAAACGCTACTAATTTCGTACCAATCTTGATTCAACCGTTCCCGACACAACGGCTGCTACTATCCCGATCGAGCGAACCTCGAACGTCCGGAATCTCTGCCACTTCCCCATCCGCACTGTCGACTTCGATCACAAATCGACGGGACGAGTGGAGAGAGTGAGCCAGAGTTGACGAGTAGTATCAAATGTTGTTCAGTCAAAACTTACGAGTGGTTTCGAAACGCTACCAATTTCGTACCAATCTTGATTCAACCGTTCCCGACACAACGGCTGCTACTATCCCGATCGAGCGAACCTCGAACGTCCGGAATCTCTGCCACTTCCCCATCCGCACCGTCGACTTCGATCACAAATCGACGGGACGAGTGGAGAGAGTGAGCCAGAGTTGACGAGTAGTATCAAATGTTGTTCAGTCAAAACTTACGAGTGGTTTCGAAACGCTACTAATTTCGTACCAATCTTGATTCAACCGTTCCCGACACAACGGCTGCTACTATCCCGATCGAGCGAACCTCGAACGTCCGGAATCTCTGCCACTTCCCCATCCGCACCGTCGACTTCGATCACAAATCGACGGGACGAGTGGAGAGAGTGAGCCAGAGTTGACGAGTAGTATCAAATGTTGTTCAGTCAAAACTTACGAGTGGTTTCGAAACGCTACCAATTTCGTACCAATCTTGATTCAACCGTTCCCGACACAACGGCTGCTACTATCGCGATCGAGCGAACCTCGAACGTCCGGAATCTCTGCCACTTCCCCATCCGCACCGTCGACTTCGATCACAAATCGACGGGACGAGTGGAGAGAGTGAGCCAGAGTTGACGAGTAGTATCAAATGTTGTTCAGTCAAAACTTACGAGTGGTTTCGAAACGCTACCAATTTCGTACCAATCTTGATTCAACCGTTCCCGACACAACGGCTGCTACTATCGCGATCGAGCGAACCTCGAACGTCCAGAATCTCTGCCACTTCCCCATCCGCACCGTCGACTTCGATCACAAATCGACGGGACGAGTGGAGAGAGTGAGCCAGAGTTGACGAGTAGTATCAAATGTTGTTCAGTCAAAACTTACGAGCGGTTTCGAAACGCTACCAATTTCGTACCAATCTTGATTCAACCGTTCCCGACACAACGGCTGCTACTATCGCGATCGAGCGAACCTCGAACGTCCAGAATCTCTGCCACTTCCCCATCCGCACCGTCGACTTCGATCACAAATCGACGGGACGAGTGGAGAGAGTGAGCCAGAGTTGACGAGTAGTATCAAATGTTGTTCAGTCAAAACTTACGAGTGGTTTCGAAACGCTACCAATTTCGTACCAATCTTGATTCAACCATTCCTAAATTCAAATTATATTTAATTTTTTAAAGGGAAGGAAAAAAAGGAAGGAAAGAGAACTCTAGTGTTAATGATCGAAAAAAAACCCTCTCTGATGTAAATTTTTAAAGAACAAATAGAGATTCGATTTTTTTTAAAATTTGGTAGGCAAAAAAAAGTTCCTTTTTTTTTTTTTTTTTTTTTTTTTTTTTTTTTTTGGGGGGTTGAGGGTTTTAAAATATATATATACATATATATAAATAAAAGACTGGTATAATTTAAGCCCCCCTTCAACAATGAGAGTAATAAATTAAATAGATAAAATTATAAAATTAAGAATTTTAATGAATTTGACATTATTTATTCAAATTATGCTAAATTGATAAATTAATGAATCTGGTTTTATAATTTGTCGTTACTAGTATATATATATATATAAATATTATAATATAAAATATTTAAATAATTAAGTGTAATTATATAAATACATATATATATATTAAATTTTAATTAAATATTAATTAAATAGATAATTAATTAAAAAAAAAAAAAATATTTAATATTAATATGTTATATATATATATATTATTTAATTAATATATATATATATATATATATATATTCCACTCTATATATATATATATATATATATATATATGCATATATATCTTTCTTTCTTTGTGTGTATGTGTGTATGTGTGTGTGTGTGTGTGTGTGTAATAATAATAATGTGTCTTTGTGTGTGTGTGTGTGTGTGTGTGTGTGTGTGTTCTTTTTGTGTGTGTGTGTGTGGAT